AATTATTATTATATGAAAAATTATTACAAATGGGTTTGAAAAATTTTATTTTAATTATTAATTTATATAAATATATATATATATATATAAAATTTATTATTATATAAATAATTTAAATAATTTAATTTATTTAATATTAATTAAATTATTTAAATTATTTAATAATTTTATTTTAATTTGTAATTTATTTAATAAAATAAAAATTAAAATAATGTAATTTAAATTTATTTTTTATCTAAATTAATAATAATTGTTTATTAATGATTTTTTATTTAAATTTAATATTATAGATAAATAGAGAGAGAATTATTAAATTATTTATATATATATTAAAAATAGTTAAATATTTAATATATATATTAAAATATTTTTAAATTAATAAATTAATTATAAATTAAATATTTTAATATAAAAAAAAAAAAAAAAAATTCTATGTAAAATATTTTATATATAAATAAATTTTATATGGTTTAAAAAATTTATTTTAAGTTTATTTTACATATAAATTTTAGTATTAATAAATTATTATTTTAAAAATATTATTTATTATTTGTAGTGATTAATATTAAAAATTTAAGAAATTAAGATTTAGTAATACATAAATTATTAACAAATTTTGTGCCAGCAGTTGCGGTTACACAAAAATTGAATTGAATTTTATTAGTTAATAATAATTAATAAATTTATATAAATTAAAATGAAAATTATTAGGTGAAATTTTAATTTTTTATAATTTATTTAAGTAATTATTATTATGATTTAATAAATTTTTTTATTAAACTAGGATTAGATACCCTATTATTTGAAATTTAAATTAAATAAATACTAAAATAGTATATAATTATTTATTGAAACTTAAATATTTTGGCGGTATTTTAGTTCATTTAGAGGAATCTGTTTATTAATTGATAATCCACGATTGAATTTACTTAATTTATTATTTTGTATATCGTTGTTAAAAAAATATTTTTTAATAATTATAATATTTAAAATTTATAAAAAAAAATTAAATCAAATCAAGATGCAGATTATAATTAAGAATAATATGGATTACAATAAATTTATTTAAATGAATTTTAATTTTTAATAATTAAATGAAAGTGGATTTAAATGTAAGTTTATTTATTTTATTAAATTGATTAATAATTAAAATATGTACATATTGCCCGTCGCTTTCGTATATAATTTGAAATAAGTCGTAACAAAGTAGAAGTACTGGAAAGTGTTTCTAGAAAGATCAAATTAGAGCTTGAAATAAGTATTTCATTTACATTGAAAGGATATTAATTTTTTTTTAATTAATTTGAAGAATATAATTAATAAATTTATTTATAATAAAATTAATTTTAATTTATTTAATGTTTTAATGGGGGTTAAAGTATTATTTAAAGAAAAAATTAATAATTTTATAGTGGATTAGTATTGTGAAAGAAATTTGAAATAATTGAAAATAAATTAATTAAAAAGTAATTTTAAATTAATGTATCTTGTGTATCAGAGTTTATTAAAAATTTTTAATTTATTTTAATTTCTCGAATTTAAAAGAGTTAAATAATTATAAAATTTATTGTAGCAAAAATATTTTTAATAATTATTTTGAAATGAAATGTTAATCGTTTTTAAATATATCTAGTTTTTTTAGAAAAAAATTTAATTTTAAATTTATTTTATAATAAAATTAATTAATTAATTTTATTAATTATTAAATTTTATATTTTAAGGGATAAGCTTTAAATTAAAATGTTATAATTAAAATAATTTTTAAAATTTTTGAAAATTTTATAATTTAAATTGTTAATAAATTTTATTTTTTTATAAATAATTTCAATAAAAATTAAAATTTAATATTTAAAATTTAATTTTTTATAAAAAATTAAATTTTAATTTAAAAATATTAGTTATGATGATAAAATTAGTATATAAAATATTATTTAATTTAATTATATATTTTTAAAAAAATTAATTAAAAGGAATTCGGCAAAAATTTATTTTCACTTGTTTATCAAAAACATGTCTTTTTGATGTTTATTTAAAGTCTAGTCTGCCCACTGATTTGTAATTAAAGGGCTGCAGTATTTTGACTGTACAAAGGTAGCATAATCATTAGTCTCTTAATTGGTGACTTGTATGAAAGATTGGATGAGAAATATACTGTCTCTTAATTAATTTATAGAATTTAATTTTTTATTTAAAAAGTTAAAATATGTTAAAAAGACGAGAAGACCCTATAGAGTTTAATAAATTTATTTATTAATAAATTATTTATATATTTAATTATTTTTATAAATATATTTATTTTATTGGGGTGATGAAAAAATAAATATAACTTTTTTTAAAAAGTTTACATAAATAATTGAATAATTGATCCAATATTATTGATTATAAGATTAAATTACCTTAGGGATAACAGCGTAATTTTTTTTTTTAGTTCGAATAAGAAAAAAAGTTTGCGACCTCGATGTTGGATTAAGATAAAATTTAAATGCAAAAGTTTAAAATTTTTGATCTGTTCGATCATTAAAATCTTACATGATCTGAGTTCAAACCGGTGTGAGCCAGGTTGGTTTCTATCTTTTAAAATTTTTAATATTTTAGTACGAAAGGATCAAATATTATAATTAAATTATAAATTTATTTAGAATTTTATTAAAATAAATTTAAAATAAATAATTAATTATATATATATATATATATATATATATATGTTATTTTAAATTAATTAAATAATTAATTTTAATTATTATTATTGTTATTATTTTGTTAATTATAGAGCTATTTTGGCAGAAAAGTGTAATGATTTTAGAATTCATAAATATATAATATATAAATTATATAAATAGTATTGTTTAAAAATGATATTATTATAATTTTTATTGGTTTATTGATTTTAATTTTAGGTGTTTTAATTGGAGTAGCTTTTTTAACTTTATTAGAACGTAAAGTTTTAGGTTATATTCAAATTCGTAAGGGTCCTAATAAAGTTGGTTTTATTGGTATTTTACAACCTTTTTCTGATGCTATTAAATTATTTACTAAAGAACAAATTTTTCCTATTTATTCTAATTATTTTTCTTATTATTTTTCTCCAGTAATTAGATTTATTTTATCTTTAATAATTTGAATATTAATTCCTTATTATTTTAATTTTATTAGTTTTAATTTAGGTATTTTATTTTTTTTTTGTTGTACTAGCTTAGGGGTTTATACAGTTATAGTTGCTGGTTGATCTTCTAATTCTAATTATGCTTTATTAGGTGGTTTACGGTCTGTTGCTCAAACAATTTCTTATGAAGTTAGATTAGCTTTAATTTTTATATCTGGGATTGTTTTAATTATGGATTTTAATATAATAAAGTTTAATGAATATCAAAATTTAATTTGATTTTTATTTTTAATATTACCTTTAAGTTTATGTTGATTATCTTCAAGAATGGCAGAAACTAATCGAACTCCTTTTGATTTTGCTGAAGGTGAAAGAGAATTAGTGTCTGGGTTTAATGTAGAATATAGAAGAGGAGGATTTGCATTAATTTTTTTAGCTGAATATTCAAGAATTTTATTTATAAGAATATTGTTTGTTTTAATTTATTTAGGGGGTTATGATTTAACTTTATTATTTTATTTAAAATTAGTATTTATTTCTTTCATTTTTATTTGAGTTCGGGGGACTTTACCTCGTTATCGTTATGATAAATTAATATATTTATCTTGAAAAAGTTATTTACCTGTGTCTTTAAATTTTTTATTTTTTTTTATGGGTTTAAAAATATTATTATTATAATTAATTTTATTAATTTTAGTATAAATTAATAGAATTTATGTTCTTTCTTAAGTTTTCAAAACAAATGCTTTTACAAGCTCATTAATTAAATAATTTAAATGATTAATTATATAAAATATTATCTCATCATATACTTAATAATGGATTAATAATAAAGTATGAAAAATATGTAAATGTTAAAATTTGACCTGTAATAATATAAGGGTCTTCTACCGGTCGTGCTCCAATTCAAGTTAAAAGAATTACTATTATTACAAAAAATCAAAATAGAATTTGATTGATAGGATAAAATTGAATTCCTTGAATTTTTTTATTAAATGTGAATGGTAAGATAATTAAAATTAAAATTGATATAATTAAAGCAATTACTCCTCCTAATTTGTTAGGAATTGATCGTAAAATAGCGTAAGCAAATAAGAAATATCATTCTGGTTGAATATGAACTGGAGTTACTAATGGGTTAGCAGGAATAAAATTATCTGGGTCTCCTAATAAATTAGGATTAATTAAAGTTAATATAATTAAAATTAATATTAATGTGATAAATCCAATTAAATCTTTAAAAGTAAAAAATGGATGGAAAGGAATTTTATCTAAATTTCTATTAATTCCTAATGGATTATTAGATCCTGTTTGATGTAAAAATAATAAATGAATTATTGTTATTATAAGAATAATAAATGGTAAAAGAAAATGAAATGTATAAAATCGAGTTAAAGTTGCATTATCTACTGCAAATCCCCCTCAAATTCAATTTACTAATATAGTTCCTAAATAAGGAATAGCTGATAAAAGATTGGTAATAACTGTAGCTCCTCAAAATGATATTTGACCTCATGGTAAAACATATCCTATAAAAGCTGTTGCTATTAGTAAAAATAAAATAATTACTCCTACTATTCATGTATATTTTAAATTAAAAGATTCATAATAAATTCCTCGTCCAATGTGTAAATAAATACAAATAAAGAAAAATGAAGCTCCATTTGCATGAAGTGTTCGAATTAATCATCCGTAATTTACATTTCGGCAAATGTAATTTACTCTATAAAAAGCTAATTCAATATTAGCTGTATAATACATTGTTAGAAATAAACCTGTTACAATTTGAATAATTAAACATAAAGCTAAAAGTGAGCCAAAATTTCATCATGCGGAGATATTTGAGGGACTTGGTAAATCTACTAATGATCCATTGATGATTTTAATAACTGGGTGAGTTTTTCGTAAATTTGAAAAATTTTTATTTATCATTTATATGTAAAATAAACTTAAAATAAATTTAAATTTAAATATTTTGTCGTAAAGGACCATAAAAAATATTGGTAATTTTTACAATTGCTACTAATGAAATAAATAAATAAATTACTAATATTATTATTATTATGTAAGTATGGTTATTATATAATTTATTTAAATTAATTTTGTTTTCATTATTGAAAAATGACATAAATAATATATTTTCATTTTCATTTATTGAATTATTTAAATTTATTCAATTTAAATTTTCATAAAAATATAAATAAATTTGGTTTATGATAATGAATCTAAAAAAAGTTAATAATAATATTTTTGTTGGGAAAGGTAAATTAAATAATTCGTTAGAAGCAACTCTTGAAACATAAATAAATAATACTAATAATCCTCCTAAAAATGTTAAAAATAAAATATAAGAAAATCAATATGTTTTAATAAGTATTCCCGAAAGAAGACATATTAATAATGTTTGTAATAAAATTATTAATCCAATTGAAAGTGGATGATTAAGAAATATTATAATAATTGAAATACTAATTATCATTATTGAAAAAAATATTTTTGTTATGTCAAAGAATAGTTTATAAAAAATTATAATTTTGGAGATTATAGATAAAGAGGTTTCTTTTTCTTTGAAGTTTTTAAAGAAAATTCTTAATTTTGATTTACAAGACCAATGTTTTATTTTAAACTATAAAAACAAATGATAACTAAATATATATATATTATTATTATTTTTATATTTATTATTGGAAATTTAATTTTTGTTTCTAAATATAAACATTTATTAATTATTTTATTAAGATTAGAATTTATAGTTTTAAGAATATTTTTTTTTTTATTAATGTATTTATTAATATTAAATTATGAAATATATATATTAATAGTATTTTTAGTATTTTCTGTTTGTGAAGGGGCTTTAGGTCTTTCTATTTTAGTTTCTATAATTCGTACTCATGGAAATGATTATTTTAAAAGATTTAATTTATTATAAAATGATAAAATTTTTATTTATAATTTTATTTATAATTCCTTTATGTTTTAAAAAAAATATATTTTGAATGGTTCAAATAATTTTATTTTTTATGATATTTTTATTTATGAATTTAAATTTAGATTTATATAATTATTTTAATTTGAGTTATATATATGGTTGTGATATTTTTTCTTTTGGTTTAATTTTACTTAGAATTTGAATTTGTGTTTTAATGTTAATAGCAAGAGAAAATTTATTTAAAATAGATTTTTATGTTAATTTTTTTTTGTTTAATGTTATTATATTATTATTATTATTATATATAACTTTTAGAATTATAAATTTGTTTTTATTTTATTTATTTTTTGAGGGAAGATTAATTCCTACTTTAATGTTAATTATTGGGTGAGGTTATCAACCAGAACGAATTCAAGCTGGTATATATTTATTATTTTATACTTTATTTGCTTCTTTGCCTTTATTAATGGGTATTTTTTATGTTTTTAATCAGGTTAATTGTATTATAATTTATTTTTTAAAATTTTATAATATAAATTTTTATTTATTATATATTAGAATAGTTTTAGCTTTTTTAGTTAAAATACCAATATATATGGTTCATTTATGATTACCGAAAGCTCATGTTGAAGCTCCAGTTTCAGGTTCTATAATTTTAGCTGGAATTATGTTAAAATTAGGGGGTTATGGTTTATTACGAGTTATAATTTTTTTACAGGAAATTAATTTAAAATTAAATTACTTATGAATTATTATTAGTTTATTAGGTGGATTTTATATTAGTTTAAAATGTTTTTGTCAAGTTGATATTAAGTCTTTAATTGCTTATTCTTCTGTAGCTCATATAAGTTTAGTTATTTGTGGTATTATAATTATAAATTATTGAGGATTTTTAGGTTCTTATTTGATAATAATTGGACATGGATTATGTTCTTCTGGGATATTTTGTTTAGCTAATATTAATTATGAGCGAATTAATAGTCGTAGATTATTAATTAATAGGGGGATAATTAATTTTATACCTTCAATGAGTTTATGATGATTTTTACTTTTATCTTCTAATATGGCAGCTCCTCCTTCATTAAATTTAATGGGTGAAATTATGTTGTTAGGTAGATTAATTAGTTGAAGTTCTTTATCAATGTTAATATTAATATTAATTTCTTTTTTTAGTGCTGGTTATAGTTTATATTTATATTCATATACTCAACATGGAAAATATTATTATGGAATATATAGTTTTTATATAGGGTCTTCTCGTGAATATTTATTGTTGATATTACATTGATTACCTTTAAATATTTTAGTTTTAAAAATTGATTATAGAATTCTTTGAATTTAATTTAAATAATTTAATTAAAATATTGATTTGTGGTATCAAAAATATGAATATAATTCATTTTAAATTATTAATAAAAATTATTTTTCAATTTCTTTTCTTTCTTTCTTTTTTTTATTTTTATTTATATTATTAAATTTTTTTTTTATGTTATATTTTATTATAAATAATATGGTTTTATTTTTAGAATGAGAGATTATTTCTTTTAATTCTTTGAGATTAGTTATATCTATTTTATTAGATTGAATATCATTATTATTTATAATATTTGTTTCTTTAATTTCTTCAGTAGTTATTTTTTATAGAAAAAGATATATAAGATCTGAATTAAATTTAATACGTTTTATTATTTTAGTTTTATTATTTGTAATTTCTATAATGTTATTAATTATTAGTCCAAATATAATTAGAATTTTATTAGGATGGGATGGTTTAGGATTAGTTTCTTATTGTTTGGTTATTTATTATCAAAATTTAAAGTCTTATAATGCTGGAATATTAACTGTTTTATCTAATCGAATTGGTGATGTATTAATTTTGATAATTATTTGTTGAATAATAAATTTTGGGGGTTGAAATTATATTTTTTATTTGGAATTTATAAAAAATGATTTTTGTATAATTTATATTAGAATTATAATTATTTTAGCGGCTATAACAAAAAGAGCTCAAATTCCTTTTAGTTCTTGATTACCAGCTGCCATAGCAGCTCCAACTCCTGTATCTGCTTTAGTTCATTCTTCTACTTTAGTAACTGCTGGAGTTTATTTATTAATTCGATTTAATTTAATATTGGTTGATACTATGTTTTTTAAAATATTATTATTAATTTCGAGTTTAACTATATTTATGGCTGGTATTAGTGCTAATTATGAGTATGATTTAAAAAAAATTATTGCTTTATCTACTTTGAGACAATTAGGTTTAATAATAAGAATTTTAAGTATAGGAATGCCTATATTAGCTTTTTTCCATCTTTTAACTCATGCAATGTTTAAAGCATTATTATTTATATGTGCGGGGGTTGTTATTCATATAATAAATGATATACAAGATATTCGATTTATAGGTGGTATTAGTTTATATATTCCTATAACTTGTTTATGTATAAATATTGCTAATTTGGCTTTATGTGGTATTCCTTTTTTAGCTGGGTTTTATTCTAAGGATTTGATTTTAGAAATGGTTAGTTATAGAAATTTAAATTTTTTAATTTTTATTTTATATTATGTTTCTACTGGTTTAACTATGTATTACACAATTCGTTTAACAATATATTTAATAATTAATGATTATAATTTATTGAGAATTTACAATTTATATGATGAAGATTATATTATAGTAAAAAGTATATTAGTTTTATTATTTATAAGAATTGTTAGTGGGAGAATATTAATATGAATGATTTTTTATTATCCTAGTATAATTTATTTGTCTTTTAATTTAAAATTAATAGTTATTTATGTTAGATTAATTGGTTTATTATTAGGTTATTTAATTAGAAATATAAATATTAATTCTTTAAATAAGCATTTATTTTTTTATAATTTAAGTTCTTTTTTATGTTTAATGTGGTTTATACCTAATTTAAGAACATATGGTTTAAATTATTATTTTTTAAATTATGGTCAAAAATTATTAAAAAATATTGATTTTGGTTGAATAGAATTATATAGTGGTTGAGGAATATTTAATATTATGAAAAATTATTCTATTTTTTATAATATTTATCAAATAAATAATTTTAAAATTTATTTATTTAGATTTATTTTATGAATTATAATTTTTTTATTGATATTATTGATTTATTTAAATAGCTTATAAATTAGAGCATAATATTGAAGATATTAAGGAGATAATGTTATCTTTAGATAATTTATTTATAAAAAAATAATTTTTATTTTTACAGTGAAAATGTAATGTTTTACTTAAACTATATAAATATATATATATATATATATATATACATATATAGATAGATACAGAAATATTAATGGAATTTAACCACTAAAAATTAAGTTAGCAGCTTAATTTTATTCTTTATATTTCTTTAATTGGAAATAATAAATTCAATTTTATCATTAACAGTGATATACCTCTATTTTGGTTTCAATTAATAAATAAGGAGTTGTTAGGCTCTAATCTTTTAAGTCGAAATTAAATGCAAATATTGCTTCTTATTTATAAGATAAATTGATTTCAATATTTTTTGAATGCAAATCAAATGTTTTACTATAAACTATAATCCTAAATTAATTAGTTCAATTTAATATATTTTGATTTCATTCATGATATAAACCAATTAATAAAATAAAAATAAAAAAAAATCTAATTTTTATTCAAATTAAAAAATTTACTAATTTAAATAATTTAATGATAGGGAAAATTAAAGCGATTTCAACATCAAAAATTAAAAAAATTATTGTAATTAAAAAAAAATGTAAAGAAAATGGAATTCGAGCAGATGATTTGGGGTCAAATCCACATTCAAATGGGGATGATTTTTCTCGATCTATAAATGATTTTTTAGAAAGAATGATTGATAATATTATTATAATATTTGAAATTAATATGATGATTAAAGATATGATTATTATTAGAATAATTATTTATATTAAATTAATTAAACTTTTTGATTGGAAGTCAAATATACTTTTTATATTATATAAATTTAGTTACCTCATCAATAAATTGAAATATAAAGGAATAATCATACTACATCAACAAAATGTCAATATCATGCTGCAGCTTCAAATCCAAAATGATGATTTCTAGAAAAATGTTCATTTAAATGACGAATTAGGCAAATAATAAGAAATATAGTTCCGATTATTACGTGTAATCCATGAAATCCTGTTGCTATAAAAAATGTTGATCCATAAATACTATCAGCAATAGTAAATGGTGCTTCTAAATATTCATAGGCTTGTAAAATAGTAAAATAAATTCCTAATATGATTGTTAAAAATAAACTTTTAGTACATTGAGAATAATTATTTTCTATTAATGCATGATGAGTTCATGTAACAGTAATTCCAGATCTAATTAAAATAATTGTATTTAGTAAAGGGATTTGAAATGGATTAAATGGAATAATTCCTATTGGTGGTCATATAGCTCCAATTTCAATATTAGGGGAAAGGCTTCTATGAAAAAATGCTCAGAAAAAAGAAAGAAAGAAAAAAATTTCTGAGACAATAAATAAGATTATTCCTCATCGTAATCCTTTTGTAACTAAAATAGTATGTTTACCTTGAAGAGTGCCTTCACGACAAATATCACGTCATCATTGATATATGGTTAAAATTACAATTAAATATCCTGTAATTAATAGATTTATTTCAAAATTATGGAATCATTTTACTATTCCTGTTACTAAAGTTATAGTTCCAATAGCTCCAGTCAAAGGTCATGGTCTATAATCAACTAAGTGATATGGATGATTAAAATTAATTTTCATTAGTTTTTAAATTAGAATTTAATTAACTTCTCTAGAATAAAGAGTTCTTAAAATAGCAATAACATATGCTTGGATTACTGATACTGCTGTTTCTAAAATTAGTAATAAAATTTGTACAATAATTAATAATATAATTATAAATGATGTTATATTAGATCCTGTTCTTCTTAATAAAGTTATTAGTAAGTGCCCAGCAATTATATTAGCTGTTAATCGTACAGCGAGAGTACCAGGTCGAATAATATTACTAATAGTTTCAATTAATACTATAAATGGTATTAAAATAGCTGGAGTTCCTTGTGGGATTATATGAGAAAATATGTGTTGAGAGTTATTGATTCATCCATATAATATAAATCTTAATCATAATGGTAATGAAATAGATAAAGATAGTGTTAAATGACTAGTTCTTGTAAAAATATAAGGAAATAAACCTAAAAAATTATTAAATAGAATAAAAGAAAATAATGAAATAAAAATAAAAGTTGATCCTTGAAAATAATTGTTTTTTAATAATGTTTTAAATTCATTATGAAGTTTTAATAAAATGAAATTTCATAAATAAAAATGTCGATTAGAAATTAGTCAAAATTTATAAGGAATAAAAATTAATCCTAGTAAAGTTCTTATTCAGTTAAGAGATAAATTAAATAAATTTGTTGAAGGATCAAAAATTGAAAATAAATTACTTATCATTTTCAAATTAAATTATTTTTTGAGTTAAATTTTAATTTATTATTGTTATTGTTTAAGTTTATATTATTTATAATATAATAATTTATAATATTAAAAATTAAAAAAATTAAAATAAATAAAAAAAAAGATAAAATTCAATTAATTGGTATTATTTGTGGGATAAAAGAATATTATTTATTAATAATAATTTAAATTTGACATATTTATGTTATATAATTTAACTAATTCTTTCATTAGAAGTAGTTGTTAATTTACTATAAAATGGTTTAAGAGACCAGTACTTACTTTTCAGTCATCTAATGAAGAATAATTATTAATTCAATTAATAAAATTTTTAATTGAAATTCTTTCAATTACAATAGGTATAAATCTATGGTTTGCTCCGCAAATTTCTGAACATTGCCCATAATAAAGTCCTGGTCGATTAATAAAAAAATTAGTTTGGTTTAATCGTCCTGGATTAGCATCTACTTTAACTCCTAATGAAGGAATAGTTCATGAGTGAATAACATCTGTTGCTGTTACTATAATACGAATTTGATTATTTATAGGTAATACAATTCGATTATCAACATCTAATAATCGGAAATTATTTAAATTTAATTCATTAGTGGAAATTATATAAGAATCAAATTCAATATTATGAAAGTCTGAGTATTCATATCTTCAATATCATTGATGTCCAATTGATTTTAATGTAATTAATGGATTATTTAATTCATCTAATAAATACAATAATCGTAGTGATGGTAATGCAATAAAAATTAATGTAATAGCTGGTAAAATAGTTCAAATTAATTCGATTATTTGTCCTTCTAATAGAAATCGATTAATATATTTGTTAAATAATAAATTAGATATTAAATATCTTACTAAAATAGTAATTATAATTAAAATAATTAAAGTATGATCATGAAAAAAAATAATTTGTTCTATAAGTGGGGAAGCTCCGTTTTGTAAATTAAAATTAGATCAAGTTGCCATTTCTAAAAAAAGGACAATCCTTTATACATGGGGTTTAAATCCATTACATATAATCTGTCATATTAGAAATTTCTTAAAATAGGTAATTCATTATATGAATGTTCTGCTGGGGGAAGATTTTGAAGTCATTCAATATTTGATGATATATTGAGTGAAAATAAAATTAATCGTTGATTAATTATGGATTCTCATATAATAATTAAAATTATTATTACTGCTAATAAAGAAATATAAGAACCTAAAGATGAAATAATATTTCATGAAATATATGAATCAGGGTAATCAGAATATCGTCGAGGTATTCCAGCTAATCCTAAAAAATGTTGAGGGAAAAATGTTAAATTTACCCCAACAAATATAATAAAAAATTGAATTTTTAATATATAAGGATTTAAAGATAGTCCTGTAAATAATGGGTATCAATGAACAAATCCTCCTATAATTGCAAATACTGCTCCTATTGATAAAACATAATGAAAATGTGCTACGACATAATAAGTATCATGAAGAGTAATATCAATTGAAGAATTTGCTAAAATTACTCCTGTTAATCCTCCTACTGTAAATAAAAATACAAATCCTAATCTTCATAAGATTGAAGGACTATAATTAATTTGAGTTCCATGAAGAGTAGCTAATCAACTAAAAATTTTAATACCAGTTGGTACAGCAATAATTATTGTTGCTGAAGTGAAATAAGCTCGAGTATCAATATCTATACCTACTGTGAATATATGGTGGGCTCATACAATAAATCCTAATAATCCAATTGCTATTATAGCATAAATTATTCCTAAACATCCAAAAGTTTCTTTTTTTCCACTTTCTTGGGAAATAATATGTGAAATTATACCAAAACCTGGTAAAATTAAAATATAAACTTCTGGATGTCCAAAAAATCAAAATAAATGTTGGTATAAGATTGGGTCTCCCCCTCCAGCAGGGTCAAAAAATGATGTATTTAAATTTCGATCAGTTAATAATATAGTAATAGCTCCAGCTAAAACTGGTAAAGAAATTAATAATAAGAATGCTGTAATTCCTACTGCTCAAACAAATAGAGGTATTTGATCAAATGATAAATTATTAAGTCGTATGTTAATAATAGTTGTAATAAAATTAATTGCTCCTAAAATTGAAGAAATTCCAGCTAAATGAAGTGAAAAAATAGCCAAATCTACTGAACTACCACTATGTGCAATATTAGAAGATAAAGGGGGGTAAACTGTTCATCCTGTTCCTGCTCCATTTTCTACGATTCTTCTTGAGATTAAAAGGGCAATAGAAGGAGGTAAAAGTCAAAATCTTATATTATTTATTCGTGGGAAAGCTATATCTGGTGCTCCTAATATTAAAGGAACAAGTCAATTTCCAAATCCTCCAATTATAATTGGTATTACTATAAAAAAAATTATAATGAATGCATGAGCTGTCACAATTGTATTATAAATTTGATCATCTCCAATTAAAGATCCTGGTGTTCCTAATTCAGCTCGAATTAATAAACTTAAAGAAGTTCCAACTATTCCTGCTCAAATTCCAAAAATAAAATATAATGTTCCAATATCTTTATGATTTGTTGAATAAAGTCATTTTCGCTAATAAAAATAAAATGGCTGAGTTTATAAGCGATAAATTGTAAATTTATTAACGAGAATTATCTCTTTTATTAATAAAATTTAATTAGCTTTATATTCAAATAATGATATAAAATTGCAAATTTTAAGTTATAGTTTAAAATATTATTAAGGCTTAAAGAGATAATATTTCTTTATAAATAATTTTGAAGATTATTAGTTTAATTTAACTTAAAACCTTTAATTCTTCTAAAAAAAAAAAATAGTTCTTAAAATAATTCCTGTAATTGAAATAATTGAAAAAAAATTTATTATTAGAAATATTTTATTTTTGTGATAAATTTTAAATCATTTTATTTTGAAATAATTTATTATAAATGCAGAGTAAATAATTCGAATATAAAAAAATAATATAATTAATCTTATTATAATAAAAATAAATGTTATTAAATAAAAATTATTTATTATTAAAAAATTAATTACAATTCATTTAGGGAAAAATCCAATAAAAGGAGGTAATCCTCCTAAAGATAAAAAATTAATTAATAAATTAATTTTAATTATAGGTTTTATATTAATAATAAATAATTGATTAATAAAATATGAATTTAATACATAAAAAAAAAAACATATAGTTGTAATTAGAAATGTATATATGATTAAATAAAATATTCATAAATTTTCTCTAATTATAATAGAAGAAATTATTCAACCTAAATTATTAATTGAAGAAAAAGCCATTATTTTTCGTAAAGATGTTTGATTTAATCCTCCAATAGCTCCAATAATAATGTTTAATAAAATTCTAAAAATTAATAAGTTTTTATTAAAATAATATGATAATAAAATTATGGGGGTAATTTTTTGTCAAGTTATTAAAATAAAATTATTAAATCATGATAATCCTTCTACAATATTAGGAAATCAAAAATGAAAAGGAGCTGCTCCTATTTTTATTAATAAAGAAGAATTAATTATTATTAAGATAAAATTATTAATTTCAAAATTTTTAAATAAAATTATTTTTATAATAATATAAAATAAGAAATTAATAGAAGCAATTGATTGAGTTAAAAAATATTTTAATGCTGCTTCTGATGCTAATAAATTATTTGACTTAGAGATTAAAGGAATGAATCTTATTAAATTAATTTCTAAACCGATTCAACAACCTAATCATGAATTTGAAGAAATTGAAATTATTGTACTAAAAATTAAAATAAAAATAAAAAATATTTTGTTTGAATTTAAATAAAAATAAATGTAAAATAATTATAAATAATATAATTTTGAAGAATTTAAATTTCTTTATATAATTTTATTATATTTTAGTGTATGATGCACATTAATTTTTGATGTTAAAAGATATAGTTTAATTCTATAAAATATAAATAATAAAGGTAATTTTTATTTACATTATTTATTCTATCAGAATAATCCTTTATTCAGGCACTTTATTTTTAAAAAAAAGGTATTTCCTTTATATTTGGGGTATGAACCCAAAAGCTTTATTTAGCTTATTTTTAA